CAAAAGCCTACATAGCAGTTCCAATGCTACGCCTTGAACCGCTCGGCCATCTCTCCTACATAATGATTATGAATCAAAAACCAAGTGAATAGTGAGTTCTTCATATTTCATTCTAGATTATTGGATTGGATAAGTATGACCAATCCATTTTAACTATATATTTGAACTATATATTACAAAATATTATAAATAAAAATAGAAAATTTTTCATCAAAGTAAAGAAAGATCTTTCGAGGCCTCAAGACAATTATTTTTTTACGAAATTTTTTTATTTGTAATTTTGAAAATGAAAAGGGGGTTTGTGTTTGCAAAAACGACTCCTACTAGAAATTCGATTCGAATCCATTAAATCAATGAATTAGAACGAATCAACTGATTAATAGGTCTAGATTTTTTAGACTAGGGTTAATGGATACCTTTCTATCATAATTCTATATAGACTACGATTCCATACCTTACAAATTCTCAAATTTCTTTCCGACTTTAGAATTCTCAACAACAAACCCCTTCCCTCACCCCTCTATTCTAGATTGATAAAACATTTTGTATAGTGGATTGTATACCTGCTATGTACATAACATAAAAAAGAGGTGGTTATTCTATTTTCATCATAGAATGATTTTTTCCTCTTTGTATCATAATTCAATACAAATTTCTCGAGTTATTTGAATCTGTAACTTCAACGAAATCGGAATAGTTCGCTTCGTTGGTATACTACTACATTAGGATGAAATCGAACCGGGTTGGACCTTTTCTTATTGATTCCTATAAAAAAGGAACAATTGGAATAAAAAGCCCATAATCTTTTTTTTTCAAATCAATCTATTTTTATGTTATTTCGTACTGTACAATTCTTTTCTTTGTGGGATCATTTTCCCCCGAGAGGGAATGAGAAGAATTATAAAATGGATTGCTAGCTATGCCTAGATCGCGGATAAATGGAAATTTTATTGATAAGACCTTTTCAATTGTAGCCAATATCTTATTGCAAATAATTCCGACAACTTCAGGAGAAAAGGAGGCATTTACCTATTACAGAGATGGTGTGATTTGATTCTTTTTTTTCTCTTGGTCTTACGAGAAAGACATGTGATTCGGAAAAATTTTTGAAATAAATCTACGCTTGTTGAAGGTGAAGTTTGGAAATAGAACAATTCCTTCTGTCGTGTATCCTCGATTAATGCAACCTCAGATGCTATGTTTCAATCTTAGATTCTAGTATTGAGCGAAAGGTTATATCTAGAGGTTCTGTATTATGGGGCAATCCTACTCCACTACACTAGTACCAACGGACAGCATAAGGGAAGAAGCACTACACCTAGGAATCAACAACACGAAAACCTTGTTAGAAATGACCCCTTTCCTTATTGGGCTCGGGACTAAAAGAATGGTTGGGACAACAAACATCCATCTCGTTCGTACTTTGGATACCAATATAACCATCGAAGGTTGTTTGAAGTGACTAATTCCTGGAAATTAGGAGGCGTTGAAAACAAAGAAATTGCTCGAGTTCTCATTTCTATCTAGTTATCTAGTCTCAACACCCTTGATATTAAGAAAAGATCTCTTGCAGGAAGGTTGGCTAGAGATTTCTTGTAAAAACACTAGCCCTGCTCAGTCCATAATGAGAATATTTTCATCTTTTTGATTTCATGTATATTCTCCTTATGCACATAAGGGAGGAGCCGTATGAGGTGAAAATCTCACGTACGGTTTTGGAACGGAGATTCTTTTAATTGAATGGCGACCGTAACGGATGTCAGCTCAATCCGAAGGAAATTATGCAGAAGCTTTACAGAATTATTATGAAGCTATGCGACTAGAAATTGATCCTTATGATCGAAGTTATATACTCTATAATATAGGTCTTATCCATACAAGTAATGGAGAACATACGAAAGCTTTGGAATATTATTTTCGAGCACTAGAACGAAATCCATTCTTACCACAAGCTTTTAATAATATGGCCGTGATCTGTCATTACGTGCGACTATCTTCACTATAGAAGTAAAAAAAGAAAAACAAAAAAAGGCTTTCTACATATACATCGTCTAAAACAACGATTTTTATCAGCTGTAGCAAAGAAAAAAACTTTATATTCATAAAAGTTGAAATATGAAGAAAATAAATAGATATACCTAGCTACTTTTTCTATGGATAAAAAAAGAATCTAATTGGTAAGGGAAGCACCGTAAAGATCAATTGGCGAAATTTGGGGCCAATACAATAATAACTGCGTACTTATGTCATGATGGTAGATATACTTATCTCGTGATGTGAGATAAAATAGGAATCCACTTATGTAATAGAGTTGATCCACTAAAGTCTTGAGCAGCGGTGTAGGATCAGATCCCAAAGATAGTAAGTTTTTCTTTCTTAGGAAAGAAAGTCTTTTTCAAAGATTCTATATAAATTTATATACGAAACCAAGATAGTTACCTTTCAGAAAATCGAATGATAGGGGAATTTTTTCTTCTGAAGGTGGGAAAAAAGATAAAAC